GCTAGCGTAGCTTAATACAAAGCATAACACTGAAGATGTTAAGATGGGCCCTGAGAAGCCCCGCATGCATAAAGGCATGGTCCTGACCTTATTATCAGCTCTAACCCAACTTACACATGCAAGTCTCCGCAATCCCGTGAGTATGCCCTCAATCCCCCGCCCGGGGACGAGGAGCGGGCATCAGGCACAAATTTTTAGCCCAAGACGCCTGGCCAAGCCACACCCCCAAGGGAATTCAGCAGTGATAAACATTAAGCCATTAGTGAAAACTTGACTCAGTCAGGGTTAAGAGGGCCGGTAAAACTCGTGCCAGCCACCGCGGTTAAACGAGAGGCCCTAGTTGATAAAATCACGGCGTAAAGGGTGGTTAAGGAAAACAAAATAATAAAGCCAAATGGCCCTTTGGCCGTCATACGCTTCTAGGTGTCCGAAGCCCAACTTACGAAAGTAGCTTTAATTAAGCCCACCTGACCCCACGAAAGCTGAGAAACAAACTGGGATTAGATACCCCACTATGCTCAGCCGTAAACCTAGACATCCAACTACAATTAGACGTCCGCCCGGGTACTACGAGCATCAGCTTGAAACCCAAAGGACCTGACGGTGCCTTAGACCCCCCTAGAGGAGCCTGTTCTAGAACCGATAACCCCCGTTAAACCTCACCACTTCTAGCCATCCCAGCCTATATACCGCCGTCGTCAGCTTACCCTGTGAAGGTAATAAAAGTAAGCAAAATGGGCACAACCCAGAACGTCAGGTCGAGGTGTAGCGTACGAAGTGGGAAGAAATGGGCTACATTTTCTATTATAGAACAATACGAACGTGCAACATGAAATAGTGCTTGAAGGAGGATTTAGTAGTAAAAAGGAAGCAGAGTGTCCTTTTGAACCCGGCTCTGAGGCGCGTACACACCGCCCGTCACTCTCCCCTGTCAAAACGCAATAAAGATAACTAACACCAAAGCACTGACAAGGGGAGGCAAGTCGTAACATGGTAAGTGTACCGGAAGGTGCACTTGGATTAAACCCAGAGTGTGGCTGAGTCAGTTAAGCATCTCACTTACACCGAGAAGACATCCATGCAAGTTGGATCACCCTGAGCCAAACAGCTAGCTTAATCACAAATATAATGCAACAATGTTAATAACAAAACATGACATAACACCATAAACTAAACCATTTTATTACCTGAGTATGGGAGACAGAAAAGGTTAAACTCAAAGCTATAGAAAAAGTACCGCAAGGGAAAGCTGAAAGAGAAATGAAACAACCCATATAAGCACTAAAAAACAAAGACTAAACCTTGTACCTTTTGCATCATGATTTAGCAAGCACCCTCAAGCAAAGAGACCTTTAGTTTGAAACCCCGAAACCAGGTGAGCTACCCCGAGACAGCCTATTTAAATTTAGGGCTAACCCGTCTCTGTGGCAAAAGAGTGGGAAGAGCTCCGGGTAGAAGTGACAGACCTACCGAACCTGGTGATAGCTGGTTGCCTGAGAAATGGATAGAAGTTCAGCCTCGTACACCCCAAATCATAAAAGTATATAATAAAGACAATTAAGGGAAAAATACGAGAGTTAGTTAAAGGGGGTACAGCCCCTCTAACAAAGGATACAACCTTAACAGGAGGATAAAGATCATAATACATAAAACATACTGTTTTAGTGGGCCTAAAAGCAGCCATCTAAATAGAAAGCGTTAAAGCTCGGACAGACAAAAGTTTATTATACTGATAAAAAAATCTTATTCCCCTAACAATATTAGGCTAACCCATGCCCGCATGGAAGAAATTATGCTAAAATGAGTAACAAGAAGAATTGCTCTTCTCCGGGCACAAGTGTAGACCAGATCGGACCAACCACTGGAAATTAACGAACCCAGCCCAAGAGGGTAATGTGAACAACAAAAAAACCAAGAAGAACTCACAACAAATTAATCGTTAACCCCACACTGGAGTGCCACCTTTAAAGGAAAGACTAAAAGAAAGGGAAGGAACTCGGCAAACACAAGCCTCGCCTGTTTACCAAAAACATCGCCTCCTGCAACTAAACTGAGTATAGGAGGTCCAGCCTGCCCAGTGACTACGGGTTCAACGGCCGCGGTATTTTGACCGTGCAAAGGTAGCGCAATCACTTGTCTTTTAAATAGAGACCTGTATGAATGGCTAAACGAGGGCTTAACTGTCTCCCCCTTCAAGTCGGTGAAATTGATCTATCCGTGCAGAAGCGGGTATAAATATACAAGACGAGAAGACCCTTTGGAGCTTAAGGTACAAAATTTAACCACATTAAGCAACTCAATAAAAAGCAAAAAATTAGTGGGAATGAAGTTTTACCTTCGGTTGGGGCGACCACGGAGGAAAAACGATCCTCCGAGTGGAATGGGCTAAACCCCTAAAACTAAGAGAAACATCTCTAAGCCGCAGAACATCTGACCAAATATGATCCGGCTAATAAGGCCGATCAACGAACCAAGTTACCCTAGGGATAACAGCGCAATCCTCTCCCAGAGTCCATATCGACGAGGGGGTTTACGACCTCGATGTTGGATCAGGACATCCTAATGGTGCAGCCGCTATTAAGGGTTCGTTTGTTCAACGATTAAAGTCCTACGTGATCTGAGTTCAGACCGGAGCAATCCAGGTCAGTTTCTATCTGTAACACTACTTTTCCTAGTACGAAAGGATCGGAAAAGGGGGGCCTATACTTAAAGCACGCCCCACCCCCAATTAATGAAGACAAATAAATTAAATAAAGGGAGGGTAAAACCCAACCGGCCAAAATAAGGACATACTGGGGTGGCAGAGCATGGTAAATTGCGAAAGGCCTAAGCCCTTTAGACCAGAGGTTCAAATCCTCTTCCCAGTTTATGCTAAACACTCTAATAAATCACCTAATTAATCCCCTAGCCTATATTGTGCCAGTCCTACTGGCGGTTGCTTTCTTAACCTTGGTTGAACGAAAAGTACTTGGTTATATACAACTACGAAAAGGACCAAATGTGGTAGGACCCTACGGATTGCTTCAACCCATTGCTGATGGAGTAAAACTATTTATTAAAGAACCAGTCCGCCCGTCTACATCCTCTCCTTTTCTATTTCTAGCAACTCCTATTCTGGCACTAACCCTAGCAATAACATTATGAGCACCAATACCCATGCCGTACCCTGTAATCGACCTCAACTTGGGTGTATTGTTTATCCTAGCGTTATCAAGCCTTGCAGTATACTCTATTCTAGGATCAGGATGAGCATCAAATTCAAAATATGCATTAATTGGAGCATTACGGGCAGTGGCCCAAACCATCTCTTATGAGGTGAGTCTTGGACTAATTCTCCTATCAGTAATTATCTTCTCAGGGGGATACACCCTGCAAACCTTTAGCACGGCCCAAGAGAGCATTTGACTATTAGCCCCCGCCTGACCACTAGCCGCAATGTGATATATCTCGACCCTAGCAGAAACAAACCGGGCACCATTCGACCTAACAGAGGGGGAATCAGAACTAGTCTCTGGATTCAACGTAGAGTACGCAGGAGGACCTTTCGCCTTGTTCTTTCTAGCCGAATATGCAAATATTTTACTAATAAATACCCTGTCTGCCGTTCTATTCATGGGAACATCACATTTTCATGATATCCCAGAACTAACCACAATTGGCCTTATAACGAAAGCCGCATTCTTATCAGTAGTATTTTTATGAGTACGAGCCTCGTACCCACGATTCCGATATGACCAGCTAATACATCTCGTATGAAAAAATTTTCTCCCCCTAACATTAGCCCTAGTTTTATGACACACTGCCCTCCCAATTGCATTTGCAGGCCTCCCACCACAACTATAAATCGGGAACTGTGCCCGAATGCCCAGGGACCACTTTGATAGAGTGGCTTATAGGGGTTAAAATCCCCTCAGTTCTTAGAAAGAAGGGGATCGAACCCATGCCAAAGAGATCAAAACTCTTAGTGCTTCCTCTACACCACTTTCTAAGATGGGGTCAGCTAATTAAGCTTTCGGGCCCATACCCCGAACATGACGGTTAAAGTCCCTCCTCCATCAATGAACCCTTACGTACTCGCAATCCTATTATCCAGCCTAGGTTTAGGGACCACCCTGACCTTCGCTAGCTCTCACTGACTACTAGCCTGAATGGGGCTAGAGATCAATACCCTAGCAATTATCCCCCTAATAGCCCAACATCACCACCCCCGGGCAGTAGAAGCCACTACAAAATATTTTTTAACCCAAGCAACCGCAGCAGCAATGATTATATTTGCGAGCACGACGAATGCCTGAATTACAGGCGAATGAGATATAAACAGTATATCAAACCCCATCGCTAGCACAATGATCATCACCGCTCTGGCACTTAAAATTGGATTAGCACCCATACATTTCTGAATGCCAGAGGTTATGCAAGGACTAGATCTTTTAACAGGACTTATTTTATCGACCTGGCAAAAACTTGCCCCATTCGCCCTAATTATTCAAGTAGCCCAAACCGTGGACCCTGTATTACTAACAGCCTTAGGAATTACATCCACACTAGTCGGAGGATGAGGGGGATTAAACCAAACCCAACTACGAAAAATTCTAGCTTACTCCTCAATCGCCCACATGGGGTGGATGATTATTATTCTCCAATATGCCCCACAACTTACACTACTCGCCCTAATAACATACATTTTTATAACATCCGCAGCATTCCTAACCTTAAAAACAACATCTACCACAAAAATCAATACCCTAGCAATAGTTTGATCTAAAAGCCCGATTCTCACTACAACAACCGCCCTTGTTTTACTGTCATTAGGAGGACTACCGCCACTAACAGGGTTCATGCCAAAGTGACTAATTCTACAAGAGCTAGCAAAACAAAGTCTACCAACCACCGCCACAATCATGGCTCTAGCTGCCTTATTAAGTCTATACTTCTACTTACGCCTCTGCTATGCAATAACACTAACAATTTCCCCAAACACAACCAATTCAATCACCCCCTGACGGACTAAAACAACCCAGTCCTCTCTGCCACTAACCTTGTCCACAACAATTGCTCTAGGGCTACTGCCAATAACCCCAGCCATCCTAATACTAACCACCTAGGGATTTAGGATAATACCAGACCAAGAGCCTTCAAAGCTCTAAGTAGAAGTGAAAATCTTCTAGTCCCTGATAAGACCTACAAGAGTTTATCTTGCATTTTATAATTGCAAATCAAATGTTTTTATTAAACTAAGGCCTTACTAGATGGGAAGGCCTCGATCCTACAAACTCTTAGTTAACAGCTAAGCGCTCAAGCCAGCGAGCATCCATCTACTTTTCCCGCCGTAGCCTAGTAAGGCGGGAAAAGCCCCGGCAGACTATTAATCTACGTCTCTGGATTTGCAATCCAACATGAATATTCACCACGGGGCTGTGATAGGGAGAGGACTTAAACCTCTGTCTTCGGGGCTACAACCCACCGCCTAAACGCTCGGCTACCCTACCTGTGGCAATTACGCGCTGATTCTTTTCTACAAACCACAAAGACATTGGTACCCTTTATCTTGTATTTGGTGCCTGAGCCGGAATAGTGGGAACTGCTTTAAGCCTTCTCATTCGAGCCGAACTAAGCCAGCCCGGATCACTCCTAGGCGATGATCAAATCTACAACGTTATTGTTACGGCCCATGCCTTTGTAATAATTTTCTTTATAGTAATACCGATTCTTATTGGAGGGTTCGGAAACTGACTCGTACCACTGATAATTGGAGCACCTGATATAGCATTCCCACGAATAAACAACATAAGCTTTTGACTTCTACCCCCTTCCTTCCTCCTACTGTTAGCCTCTTCTGGCGTTGAAGCCGGAGCGGGGACAGGATGAACTGTTTATCCCCCACTTGCTGGTAATCTTGCCCACGCAGGAGCATCGGTAGATCTAACAATCTTCTCACTCCATCTGGCTGGTGTTTCATCAATTTTAGGAGCAATCAATTTTATTACTACAACTATTAATATAAAACCCCCAGCTATTTCTCAATACCAAACACCCCTCTTTGTTTGAGCCGTACTTGTAACAGCAGTACTCCTTCTTCTATCCCTACCAGTACTGGCTGCCGGGATTACAATACTCCTTACAGACCGTAATCTTAATACCACATTCTTTGACCCTGCAGGAGGGGGAGACCCAATTTTATATCAACATTTATTCTGATTCTTCGGACACCCAGAAGTCTACATTCTTATTTTACCAGGATTTGGCATTATTTCACACGTAGTAGCCTACTACTCAGGCAAAAAAGAACCATTTGGCTACATAGGAATGGTTTGAGCCATGATGGCTATTGGCCTCCTGGGCTTTATCGTATGAGCCCACCACATGTTTACTGTTGGTATAGACGTAGACACTCGTGCATACTTTACATCTGCGACAATAATTATTGCCATCCCAACAGGCGTAAAAGTATTTAGCTGATTAGCCACGCTGCATGGGGGGTCAATTAAATGAGAAACACCAATACTATGAGCTCTTGGATTTATTTTCCTTTTCACAGTTGGTGGCCTAACAGGAATTGTCCTAGCCAATTCATCACTTGACATTGTCCTTCATGACACGTACTATGTAGTTGCACACTTCCACTATGTACTGTCGATAGGTGCCGTATTTGCCATTATGGCAGCCTTCGTCCACTGATTCCCACTATTTACGGGGTATACTTTAAACGATACCTGAACAAAAATCCACTTCGGGGTAATATTTATTGGTGTTAACCTCACATTCTTCCCACAACACTTCCTAGGGCTAGCAGGGATGCCACGACGATACTCTGATTATCCAGACGCCTACGCCTTATGAAATACAGTATCATCTATTGGATCACTTATTTCCCTAGTAGCAGTAATTATATTTCTATTCATCTTATGAGAAGCCTTCGCCGCAAAACGAGAAGTATCCTCAGTAGAATTAACTATAACAAACGTAGAATGACTCCACGGCTGCCCTCCCCCATATCACACATTTGAGGAACCAGCATTTGTTCAAGTTCAATCAAACTAACGAGAAAGGGAGGAATTGAACCCCCATATACTGGTTTCAAGCCAGCCACATAACCACTCTGTCACTTTCTTCTAAAGACATTAGTAAAATGTGTAAATTACACCACCTTGTCGAGGTGGAATTGCAGGTTAAACCCCTGTATGTCTTAAGCCCAAGGCTTAATGGCACATCCCACACAACTAGGATTCCAAGACGCGGCATCACCCGTTATAGAAGAACTTCTTCACTTCCACGACCACGCCCTAATAATTGTATTTTTAATTAGCACCTTGGTACTTTATATTATTATTGCAATGGTTTCAACGAAACTCACCAACAAATATATTTTAGACTCTCAAGAAATCGAAATTGTATGAACCATTCTACCAGCTGTAATTCTAGTTTTGATTGCCCTGCCCTCTCTACGAATTCTTTACCTTATAGACGAAATTAATGACCCCCACCTAACAATTAAAGCCATGGGCCACCAATGATACTGAAGCTATGAATACACAGACTATGAAGACCTAGGCTTCGATTCTTATATAGTCCCAACCCAAGACCTCACGCCTGGGCAGTTCCGACTTCTAGAAACAGACCACCGAATAGTAGTTCCGATAGAATCACCAGTTCGTGTACTAGTATCTGCCGAAGACGTACTACACTCTTGAGCCGTCCCATCCCTAGGCGTAAAAATAGACGCAGTTCCGGGACGACTTAACCAAACTGCCTTTATTGCCTCACGCCCAGGCGTATTCTACGGACAATGCTCCGAAATCTGCGGAGCAAACCACAGCTTCATACCTATCGTAGTTGAAGCAGTCCCACTAGAGCACTTTGAAAGCTGATCATCACTAATACTAGAAGACGCCTCACTAGAAAGCTAATTATTGGACAAAGCGTTGGCCTTTTAAGCCAAAGTTTGGTGCCTACCGACCACCTCTAGTGAAATGCCCCAATTAAACCCGAACCCTTGATTTGCAATTCTAGTATTTTCATGAATTATTTTTCTAACTATTATCCCAACTAAGATTTTAAATCACACTACACCAAATGAACCAACCCCAATAAGTGAAGAAAAACACAAAACTGAGCCATGAGATTGACCATGATAGTAAGCTTTTTTGACCAATTCGCAAGCCCATCTTTCCTGGGAATCCCCCTAATTGCAATCGCAATCGCACTACCATGAATACTCCTCCCAACCCCGCCATCCCGATGAATCAATAACCGACTTATCACCATTCAAACATGATTCCTCAATCGATTCACCAACCAACTAATAATGCCCTTAAATGTTGGAGGACATAAATGAGCACTTCTACTAGCCTCATTAATGGTTTTCCTTATCACTATTAATATATTAGGACTTCTCCCATATACTTTTACACCTACAACACAACTGTCCCTAAACATAGGGTTTGCCGTACCACTATGACTGGCCACAGTAATTATTGGCATGCGAAACCAACCAACAGTTGCCCTAGGACACCTTCTTCCAGAAGGAACCCCTATCCCCCTAATCCCTGTACTTATTATTATCGAAACAATTAGCTTATTTATTCAACCACTAGCCCTTGGTGTTCGGCTTACAGCCAACTTAACTGCGGGCCATCTACTGATTCAACTTATTGCTACAACCGTAATTGTTTTAATGCCAATAATACCAACAGTAGCTATCCTGACCGCTACCGTTCTATTCCTGTTAACACTATTAGAAGTTGCTGTAGCAATAATCCAGGCCTATGTATTTGTACTACTCCTAAGCCTCTACCTGCAAGAGAACGTTTAATGGCCCACCAAGCACATGCATATCATATGGTTGATCCAAGCCCATGACCACTAACCGGAGCCGTCGGTGCTCTATTAATAACATCCGGCCTAGCAATCTGGTTCCACTTCCACTCAACAACACTAATAACCCTTGGAATGATTCTATTAATCCTTACAATATTTCAATGGTGACGTGATATCATCCGAGAAGGGACCTTCCAAGGCCATCACACACCACCTGTACAAAAAGGACTACGTTACGGAATAATTCTATTTATTACCTCCGAAGTATTCTTCTTCTTAGGGTTTTTCTGAGCCTTCTACCACTCAAGCTTAGCACCAACACCAGAACTAGGGGGGTGCTGACCCCCTACAGGAATTATTACACTAGACCCCTTTGAGGTCCCTCTACTAAATACAGCCGTTCTACTAGCATCAGGGGTAACAGTCACATGAGCTCACCACAGCATTATAGAGGGTGAACGAAAACAGGCCATTCAGTCCCTTGCACTCACCATCTTATTAGGACTATACTTCACTGCTCTCCAAGCCATAGAATACTATGAAGCACCCTTTACAATTGCAGACGGAGTATATGGTTCTACATTCTTTGTAGCCACAGGATTCCACGGACTACATGTTATTATTGGATCAACTTTCTTAGCTGTATGTCTTCTCCGTCAAGTCCAATATCACTTTACATCAGAACACCACTTTGGCTTTGAGGCCGCCGCCTGATACTGACATTTCGTTGACGTAGTATGACTATTCCTCTACGTATCCATCTATTGATGAGGCTCATAATCTTTCTAGTATTAAAGTTAGTACAAATGACTTCCAATCATTTAGTCTTGGTTAAACCCCAGGGAAAGATAATGAACTTAATCATAACTATTATTACAATTACAGTAACCTTATCCTCTATTTTAGCAGTAGTATCTTTCTGGTTACCACAAATGAACCCGGATGCAGAAAAACTTTCCCCCTATGAATGCGGATTTGACCCATTAGGATCTGCTCGACTACCTTTCTCATTACGATTTTTCCTAGTAGCAATTTTATTCCTACTGTTTGACCTAGAAATTGCCCTCCTCCTTCCCCTGCCATGAGGGGACCAACTTCACAACCCCGCCGGAACATTCTTCTGAGCCACCACAGTCCTTATCTTGCTAACCTTAGGGTTAATTTATGAATGAACCCAGGGCGGCCTAGAATGAGCAGAATAGGGGGTTAGTCCAAAACAAGACCTCTGATTTCGGCTCAGAAAATTATGGTTTAATTCCATAACCCCCTTATGACACCAGTACACTTTAGCTTTAGCTCAGCATTCATCTTAGGATTAATAGGACTAGCATTTCATCGTACCCACCTGCTATCAGCACTCCTGTGCTTAGAAGGAATGATACTGTCCCTATTTATTGCACTAGCCCTATGAGCCCTACAATTCGAATCAACTAGCTTCTCCGCAGCCCCTATGTTGTTACTAGCCTTCTCCGCCTGTGAAGCGAGTACAGGCCTCGCACTCCTAGTAGCAACAGCCCGAACTCACGGAACCGACCGTTTACAAAACCTTAACCTACTACAATGCTAAAAGTACTAATCCCCACTATTTTAATATTCCCGACAATTTGATTAGTTTCTCCTAAATGGCTATGAACAACTACAACCGCACACAGCCTCCTAATTGCCCTTGTTAGCCTTTCATGACTAAAATGAACGTCAGAGACCGGGTGAGCCGCATCTAACTTATACCTGGCCACAGACCCCCTCTCAACCCCTCTTTTAGTATTAACATGCTGGCTTCTCCCATTAATAATTTTGGCCAGCCAAAACCATATTAACCCCGAGCCCATCACCCGCCAGCGTCTATATATTACACTTCTAGCTTCCCTACAAACTTTCCTAATTATAGCATTTGGCGCCACAGAAATCATCATATTCTATATCATGTTTGAAGCCACACTAATCCCAACCCTTATTATTATCACCCGATGGGGCAACCAAGCTGAGCGCCTTAATGCAGGAACCTACTTCCTATTTTATACACTAGCAGGTTCTTTACCACTACTAGTCGCCCTGCTTCTCCTTCAACAATCCACAGGAACTCTATCTATGCTCGTAATCCAATATTCCCAACCTATACTTATTGATTCCTGAGGCCACAAAGTCTGATGAGCTGGTTGTTTAGTCGCATTCCTCGTAAAAATACCGCTATATGGAGTACACCTGTGACTCCCAAAAGCACACGTCGAAGCCCCAGTGGCGGGTTCTATAGTACTAGCAGCAGTCTTATTGAAGCTAGGAGGGTACGGCATAATACGAATAATAATTATATTAGACCCACTATCCAAAGAGCTAGTATACCCATTTGTTATTTTAGCACTATGAGGTATTATCATGACGGGATCAATTTGCCTACGACAAACAGACCTTAAATCATTAATCGCCTACTCATCTGTAAGCCACATAGGACTAGTGGCAGGAGGAATTTTAATTCAAACCCCGTGAGGGTTCTCAGGGGCTATTATTCTAATAATTGCCCACGGATTAGTATCTTCAATACTATTCTGCCTAGCTAACACAGCCTATGAACGAACCCACAGCCGAACGATGATCCTTGCCCGAGGCTTACAGATAATTTTCCCATTAACAGCAGTATGATGATTTATTGCTAACCTGGCCAATTTAGCACTTCCCCCACTACCTAACCTAATAGGAGAATTAATAATCATTACCACATTATTTAACTGATCACCATGAACTATTGCACTTACAGGTATGGGGACACTAATTACTGCAGGTTATTCCCTTTATATGTTCCTAATATCCCAACGAGGCCCAACACCAAATCATATTACCAAACTCCAACCTTTCCACACCCGAGAACACCTACTTATAGCCCTTCATTTAATTCCAGTAATCCTACTTGTAGCAAAACCAGAGCTTATGTGAGGCTGATGCTACTAGTAAGTATAGTTTAACCAAAATATTAGATTGTGATTCTAAAGACAGGAGTTAAAATCTCCTTACTCACCAAGGAAGGACAGAAATCAATAAGTACTGCTAATCCTTATGCACCGCGGTTAAAATCCGCGGCTTCCTCACGCTTCTGAAGGATAACAGCTCATCCATTGGTCTTAGGAACCAAAAACTCTTGGTGCAAGTCCAAGTGGAAGCTATGAATCCAACAACCTTAATTATATCATCCTCACTTATTCTAGTTATTACAATCCTTGTATACCCGCTACTAACAACACTAAACCCAGAACCACGAAAACCAGAGTGAGCAAGCACGCATGTTAAGACCGCCGTCAGCACTTCATTCTTTATTAGTCTTCTCCCGCTCATAATTTTTCTGGACCAAGGGATAGAAAGCATCACTACAAATTGACACTGAATAAATACACACATATTTGACACAAACATTAGCTTTAAGTTTGACCACTACTCTCTCATCTTCACCCCCATTGCCCTTTATGTCACCTGGTCTATTCTAGAATTTGCACTATGATATATACACTCAGACCCCAACATAAACCGATTTTTTAAATACCTACTTCTGTTTTTAGTAGCCATAATCACCCTGGTAACAGCTAATAACATATTTCAACTTTTTATTGGTTGAGAAGGAGTTGGAATCATATCATTCCTACTAATCGGATGATGATACGGGCGGGCAGACGCCAATACAGCAGCCCTTCAAGCCGTCATTTATAACCGAGTCGGAGACATCGGGCTAATCTTAAGCATAGCATGATTTGCAATAAACCTTAATTCATGAGAAATTCAACAAATCTTCTTCCTCTCAAAAAACTTTGATATGACAATTCCGCTAATTGGGCTTATTCTTGCAGCAACAGGGAAATCGGCCCAATTTGGCCTACATCCTTGACTACCTTCTGCCATGGAGGGCCCCACACCAGTATCTGCCCTACTACACTCCAGCACCATAGTCGTTGCAGGAATTTTCCTGCTTATTCGACTACACCCTATCATAGAAAATAACAAATTAGCATTAACAATTTGCCTATGTCTAGGAGCACTGACCACCCTATTTACAGCCACCTGCGCCCTAACCCAAAATGATATTAAAAAAATTGTAGCTTTCTCAACATCAAGTCAATTAGGGCTAATGATAGTTACAATTGGCTTAAACCAGCCACAACTAGCATTCCTCCACATCTGCACACACGCATTCTTCAAAGCCATGCTATTTCTATGTTCAGGGTCAATTATTCATAGCCTAAATGATGAACAAGACATCCGAAAAATAGGAGGCCTACAAAACCTAATACCTGCCACCTCAACCTGCCTTACAATTGGGAGCTTAGCACTAACAGGAACCCCATTCCTAGCCGGATTCTTCTCAAAAGATGCCATTATTGAAGCTTTAAACACCTCACACCTTAACGCCTGAGCCCTAATTCTTACACTAATCGCTACATCATTTACCGCCGTATATAGTTTCCGAGTAGTATTCTTCGTGACTATAGGTTCCCCTCGATTTCTACCACTGTCCCCAATTAATGAAAACAACCCACAAGTAATTAACCCTATTAAACGACTCGCCTGAGGAAGCATTGTTGCAGGACTTATCATTACATCAAACTTCTTACCCTCAAAAACACCTATTATAACAATACCAGCCACCTTAAAGCTCGCAGCCCTTATAGTAACCATCATAGGACTTTTAGTGGCAATAGAACTCACAGCCTTAACTAATAAACAGATTAAAATTACACCCACAATCCCTCTGCACAATTTCTCAAATATGCTAGGATACTTCCCTGCAGTAATTCACCGAATGCCCCCCAAACTTAATTTAACTTTAGGACAGTCAATCGCCACTAAACTGGACCAAACATGACTTGAAATTACAGGACCAAAGGGACTAGCACTAGCCCAGATAATGATATCAAAAATTACCAGTGACATCCAACGAGGTATAATTAAAACCTACTTAACTATATTCCTCCTAACCCTTACTCTGGCAATTCTCTTAACCCTAATTTAAACAGCTCGAAGAGTGCCACGACTCAGACCCCGAGTAAGCTCCAACACCACGAGCAGAGTTAAAAGAAGAACCCAAGCACAAATAACTAACATTACCCCGCCAAAAGAGTACATAACAGCCACACCACTTACATCCCCACGCAGCATAGAAAATTCCTTCAACCCATCAACAACCACCCAAGAGCCTTCATATCAGCCACCTCAGAATAGTCCAGCCGCTAAAATAACCCCTAGCAAATATACCAACACATAACCCGCTACAGAACGACTCCCTCAAGCCTCAGGAAAGGGCTCAGCAGCTAAAGCCGCTGAATAAGCAAATACTACAAGCATACCCCCCAGGTAAATTAAGAAAAGCACCAATGATAAAAAAGAGCCCCCGTAACCAACTAAAATCCCACATCCAACCCCCGCTGCCACTACTAAACCCAGAGCGGCAAAATAAGGCGTGGGATTAGAAGCAACAGCAATTAAGCCCACAACCAAAGCTACCAATAACAAAAACATAAAATAGGTCATAATTCTTGCTCGGATTTTAACCGAGACCAATGACTTGAAGAACCACCGTTGTAGTTCAACTACAAGAACAATAATGGCAAGCCTACGAAAAACCCACCCATTAATAAAAATCGCCAACGACGCACTAGTCGACCTCCCGACACCATCTAATATTTCAGTGTGATGAAACTTCGGATCCCTCCTAGGATTATGTTTAATTACCCAAATCCTAACCGGATTATTCTTAGCAATACACTATACCTCTGATATCTCAACCGCATTCTCATCAGTAGTCCACATCTGCCGAGACGTAAACTACGGCTGGCTTATCCGAAACCTACACGCCAACGGAGCCTCATTCTTCTTTATCTGTATTTATATACACATTGCCCGAGGCCTATACTATGGATCTTACTTATATAAAGAAACCTGAAATATCGGAGTAGTTCTTCTCCTACTAGTCATAATAACAGCCTTTGTCGGTTACGTTCTCCCGTGGGGACAAATATCTTTTTGAGGTGCTACAGTTATTACAAATCTGTTATCAGCTGTTCCCTACATAGGAGACATACTTGTACAATGAATTTGAGGTGGCTTTTCAGTAGACAATGCAACACTAACACGGTTCTTCGCATTCCACTTCCTATTACCATTCGTAATCGCCGCCGCAACCCTCCTACACCTGCTATTTCTACACGAAACAGGATCGAACAACCCGGCCGGCTTAAACTCCGACGCAGACAAAATCTCCTTCCACCCGTATTTCTCCTACAAAGACCTCCTAGGATTTGTTATTATATTGTTAGCCCTTACATCGTTAGCATTATTTTCTCCTAACCTACTAGGGGACCCAGAAAATTTCACCCCAGCAAACCCCTTAGTCACTCCCCCTCATATCAAGCCAGAATGATATTTCCTGTTCGCTTACGCCATTCTACGGTCGATTCCAAATAAACTAGGAGGGGTTCTCGCGCTACTGTTCTCTATTCTAGTACTTATAATAGTACCAATTCTGCATACCTCAAAACAACGAGGACTAACATTCCGCCCAATCACTCAGTTCCTGTTCTGAACCTTAGTGGCAGATATAATTATTCTGACATGAATTGGAGGTATACCTGTAGAACACCCATATATTATTATTGGACAAATTGCATCTGTACTATATTTTGCATTATTTCTAATTCTCAGCCCCCTAGCAGGTTGACTTGAAAATAAAGCACTAAAATGAGCTTGCACTAGTAGCTTAGTATAAAAGCATCGGTCTTGTAATCCGAAGATCGGAGGTTAAATTCCCCCCTAGCGCCCAGAAGAGAGAGATTTTAACTCCCACCCCTGGCTCCCAAAGCCAGAATTCTAAATTAAACTATCTTCTGATAGTAACCTATATGGTTTAATACATATATATGCATTATATTACATAATGCATTAGTACTAATATATGTATTATCACCATTCAATTATATTAACCTTAAAGCAAGTACTAACGTCCAAGACGTACATAAACTAAAATATTAAAACTCACAAATAATTTATATTAACCAGGGAAATAGATTATTCCCCTACAATTGGCCCTCAAATTTTTCCTTGAAATAAACAACTACGATTTAATTAAACCATATTAATGTAGTAAGAGACCACCAACTGGTTTACATTAAGGTATATAATGCATGATAGAATCAGGGACAAAAATCGTGGGGGTTGCACAAGTGAACTATTCCTTGCATCTGGTTCCTATTTCAGGAACATAACTGTAAAACTCCACCCTCGGATAACTATATCTGGCATCTGATTAATGATTTGAGTACATACTCCTCGTTACCCAACATGCCGAGCGTTCTTTTATATGCATAGGGGTTCTCCTTTTTGGTTACCTTTCATCTTGCATTTCAGAGTGTAAACGCAAACCATATATTAAGGTGGAACATTTCCTTGCCCGAGTTAAAGTAGGTTAAATATTGAAAGACATAACTTAAGAATTACATATTTTTATCTCAAGTGCATACATACCTTTTCCTTCTTCAACTTTCCCCTATATATATGCCCCCCCTCTTCGGTTTCTGCGCGACAAACCCCCCTACCCCCTACGCTCAGCAAATCCTGTTATTCCTTGTCAAACCCCGAAACCAAGGAAGGCTCGAGAACGTATAAGCTAACGAGTTGAAATATGGGTTAGCTATCCCCATTATATATATATATACATGCACATTACGTTAATTTTTTACAAAATTCACTCCAAATTTTAACCCAAAAATTACTACCTAATTTATGAGTCAATGCCCCAATGCTAAAAAATCCAACATATAATAAT